AAGGGAACCCCGTTGAGTTCTTAAGAATTAGAATATTTTTTCGTCTAAATGGCAAAAACCCATTCCATTTTTCTGATGATGTTTTTGAAAAATGAAGTTCATTGATCCATCCGCCCGTTGCTCGATAGTTTCTATCGATACTTTCAAAGTTAGAAGAAAGAAGAAATTACTCGATTTCCTAGATGACATACTATCCTCAAATAAGAATAAAACCTTAGTATTTTTTTTGTATCTCATCAAAAATGGAAATTTTTTAAGTTTATTGAAGAAGTTCTATTTACTCAATAAACCTCCCTCTCTTTTGTTTGCCCACTATTATATTTTAGAATTTATAATATAAAATTATATATATTATGTAATATATAATATATCTAAAAAAGTCCTGATATTATCTTGAAAAATTCAAAACTTAGACTAGTAATCTTTGACGAACAGGATAAATAATCTTTTTTTTCTTTCGACACAAGAAAGAGATGTGGAAAATTCCTTTTCTTGTGTCGAATACTAGGAAGATGAATAATCGTCCCTATAATTTTGTGTTCCACGCATTTATCCGTTCTATTCCCCGCTTACTTATGTCTAGTATCTAGTTTAATTTCATTCAATTAGAATAGAAAACACTATTAATGAATTTTATGACATTGAAATGTAATAATAGTAACATAATAATACCACCCCAATTTGGATTCAAAAAAAGTAAAAAGTCTTCTTCACAATCTACATACTATGACTAGGAATGCGGTACAAGGAATTCCCGACATCTCGTAGAAAACGAGTATAAAAAAGCAAAAGGCTTTTCATAATGTCCATTTTTTATCATAAAGAGTCGTCAAAAAAAAATTTTGTTCTTTTTACGTTATGAGCTCAATGGCGATAAATCCGCGAGTCTAGAAATTCATTTCTGACAATTGAACCTTCTCGAACTGTTTCTTTTTAAGAACCAAAAAGATTTGTGCCAAAATAACAGATGCCAAGAAGAACAAAAGGCCTTGGACACGTAAGGGATCTTGAAGTACTATTTCTGCATCTCCCTGACCAAATCCGCCCACATTAGGATTACTCGTCAACGGTTGATCCAATTTGATAGATTCGCCTTCTGAAACAAGAAGTTCTGGCCCTGGAGGGATAATATCAACCACTTGACGTCCATCCGATGCATCCGCTATGGTTATTTCGTAACCCCCTTTTTCTTTTCGTATTATTTTACCTACTATACCTGCTGATGTAGCATTATAAACTGTATTGTTACTTTTGCTCCCGTCGGGATAAATCTGACCCCTTCCCCTGTTTCCGCCTACGTATATAGGATATTTTAAGAAGTGAACCTCTTTCGTAGTAGCGGGGTCCGGGGAAAGGATAGGAAAGGTGATTTCACTATATTTCTGACCAGGAACGGGGCCTATCACAAGAATATTTTTTTTATTGGGGCGATAGCTCTGAAAAGACAGATTGCCTATCTTTTCTTTCATCTCGGGGGAAATCCGATCGGCAGGAGCTAATTCAAAACCCTCTGGTAAAATAAGAACAGCCCCTACATTCAAAGCACCCTTTTTACCATTAGCAAGAACCTGTTTTAGTTGCATATCATAAGGGATTCGAACAACTGCTTCAAATACAGTATCTGGAAGTACCGTTTGTGGAACTTCAATATCCACGGGCTTATTAGCTAAATGGCAATTGGCACATACAATACGACCAGTCGCTTCTCGTGGATTTTCATAACCTTGCTGCGCAAAAATGGGATATGCACTTGAAATGGATGGCCGAGTTATGATATATATCATGAGCGATACGGAAATGGATCGATTAATTTGTTCCTTTATCCAAGAAAAAGTCTTTCTAGTTTGCATGGTCCAACTATTGAGCCCAAAAATGTCTACAATAAATTTGGTAGGTCGCTAACCTAGTTCCCTATCCGCAATTCTGCTATTTACTGGAATAATTTTACTGGAATAAATAATATTTAATATATAGAATAAATCTTTGGGATGGGTAGAAATAGAAAGAGTAAGTATGATTTTACATGCTTTGCTTCTGTACAACTACAAAGTAAGAAACGTTAGAATTGAATTGGATTAATATCCGTAGATCCTTTTTTAATCATTCATTGAATGATAAATCACTACAAGTGACGGAGAAACACGATTTAAATAACGAAAAATCCAAAATTTAAATAGAGTATCTAGAATGACTGGAAAAGTAGAAACAAGACCAGATATAATTTGATCATTATGAGCAAATCCAAAATCTTTGTAGACAAAGCCAATCATTAGTTCCCAACCATGGGGCGAATGGAATCCGATACATAAATCTGTTAATAAAAGAATCGAAAAAGCTTTTATTGTGTCACTTAAGTTATATAGGAATTCCTGAGCCCAAGAGTTAAGAATAACAAGTTCTTCATTACCCAAAATAGAATAACCGCTTAGAATAACGAAACATATTATATTTGTCGAGAAGTGCAAAATCGTATGAATATGATCCTCATTGTGTATCTTGATTAATTGGAGCGTTTCTTTGTGGATTCCTATACGAAGGTTTTGTAGATGTGTCTCCGAGTATTCCTTGATCATTTCCTCCAAAAGAAGGATTTCTTCCAATTCTATGAAATTTTTTATAATATTCTTTTCTTGAATATCATTCAAAAAAATTTCAGATTGCCTAGTATTCCACCAATAAGTAACCCAAGATTCCAGACTTTTATTAAATGAGAGAGAAATCCACCAGGGCAAAAATACTATAGATGCAAGATATAAAAGAGGGGTGAATGCTTTCTTTTTTGACATTTTTTCATTTCATCTATTAATTTTTAATTTTAATGAACCGACCTCATTAGTTGACTCTACGCCATCCAATATTTCTCTCATGCATGAGTTCTATTACAAAGTATCGAACTTATTAATTATTAATCTATTCACTTTTTTTTATTTGTGATTTCGGAGTTAGTCTTTGAATGTAGAAAGAATACAGAAATAGATTAAGAATCCACTTAGAATTCAAAGAATTAACAAAAAAATATTATATTGTTTCCAGATATAGTAATTGGTTAAATTCGAAGCAAGTATCCCCCTTTAGACGAATCGATGACTGCCTGAAAGAACCGCTTTATTTAAGTAATGAATACTCTTTTCTACCATTATATCAAAATATCTTATATTTTTATTTTTAAAAATTTTCACTGACTACTCAGAGTCCGGAATAAAAAAATTTATGTATTTCGAAATGCTTTGATATAAAATAGAAAGGATGAATCCATTTTTTCGATTTGTTACTTATTTTTTTGTTATTGAATTAAGTTGTGTAGATTTCCATACACATAAAAGACCACAAAAATAGTTTTGTTTTGTGGTTGTTACGTTACGTATACGTCTTCTTTGACTAGAATGAGCGTTATGAAGAAACTTCAGTTAAGTTATGGTATAGAAAAGGGGGATTCTTTAGTTTTTCCTTCCTGCTGAGAAAGCATTCATTCTCTCAGCTCATTTCTCAAAATACTTCAATCGGTACACGCAAGAAATAGGCCAATTCGGCAGCTTTTTGTTCGATTTCCCGTGGAGTAACATTCTCATCAGTACGAGTCAAGGGAATGGCCCCCTGGCCCCTGATATCCATATAAAGTACACGGCGAGCATAAATACCCTCTTTAACTTCTATTCTGACGGACTGAATATCCTTTATAAGGAATCGGAGGAAGATGCGACGATTTTTTCCAGGGAATCCCCAACGAAAAATACATACCATTCCTTCTTTTCTATCGAATCGATCATAACCACCCCCTACATTCCACGAAATTGTGCACCACAAATAGGAGCTAATAAAGAGACCCGCGATCCCATAGAAAGACATCACAATCCCTTGTGGAAAAAAAAGGATTTGCTGAGACGGAAATAAAGATATCAAGTTTCTCCCAAGATAACTGGAAGTTCCAACCAATAAGAATCCTAATGAACCTAAAAAAAGGATAATGGCCCAGCATAAATTACTTGTTTTTCGCGACCCCGTTATAGGTTGTATCCATATATGTTCTGATCGACAACTCATACTTGATCCGGTTTCGTTTTATTGGAATTGAGAAAATACCCTAGACTTTACTCTTTTTGTTTCCGAAGTAACTCTCATCAACTAGTACTTAGTTTGATGTAAACCTTTAAGAGTAATTTATCAAGTTGGTTAGATCTAAAATAAAAACATACCCTTCGTATGATCCCATCGATATATATATATAGATATAGATGTACCGATTTTACAGTTCAGCCATCCGGCGATCCTGAGATTTTTTCAAATAGATATAATTCCTTTACCCCATATCATCTTTCTACAGGTCAAAGAGCTCCTTTCGACGGAAGCGCCGCATGTTATACCTTCTTACAATAAATAGGTATCTGCGTTATGATACAAGTCTTAGTTTTGAAAAAAAAATGGATGAGAGTTGGGCCCATCAGATCTAAACAGTCTTATTTTTTTGAACATGAAGAAATAAAGAAGCCATTGCCATTGCCGGAAATACTAAGCCTACTAAAGGCACCAAAACAGAGGGAAAGTCGAAAGTTGTCATATAAAGGATACCTCAATTTACTATTTGTACCTGTTATTATTTATAAAGATATCTTATCTTATTAAAAATTAAATAATTATAATTAATAATATATTAGAATTCAAAGTTTAATTAGTATAAATCTAAGTATCTAAGTATATATATAAGTGAGTATAGAAGGTACAAAATTTGGATTCTATATACATACGTAAGACGTATAACAAAAATTTTTTATTTTCCTATAATTTGACGAAAAAAAGAATTCACTTTTTTTCTTGTTGATAGAGGCCTCTTAACTGAATTAGTAATCAAGAATATAGATAAAAAAGAGTTATCCCCTACTTTTGATTCTTTTTACAATTTAGATCTTATGTCAACAAAGAAACCCCATTCATATTCGTTTTACTTGGATTCTGATAAACTAACTACTTGTTTGCTACAAATAAAAAAGGAACTTAATGCTCTA